CTGAGGTTGAATCTACTTTTCTTCTTTCTCTTTCCTTCTTTATCCTAAAAAACTGAAAAAAGAACAAAACTAAAGAAAGGGAGAAGTATTAGTCACAGATTATTTAGTGTATCTCTAATCTTCTTTATCCCTTCCTATGTCATGAAAAAAAGGGGAATGTCAACGCATCTGGGAATAAACGATTGATCTCTATCAATAGACCCGCTAAAGACCCGAACCATAGAGTACTCAGCACAGGGGCCACGGAGAGATATGTTTTTATATCTCGCATTGAAAATCCTCCTTCTTTATTGTAATATTGTAATACATATATGATCAGATACATATGTAGTTAAAGATCCCTTGTATGTGTACGCGGAATCCTATGTATATAATCCTTTCATTATATGTTATATGAGATATGAGACCAAAAAGAAGAAATGGCAAGATAAATTTGAATTGTATATCAATGGAGGAAATAACGATGTGGAAAACAAAACGGGGATTCTCTACAATGACACTGTAGGCCAATTGAAAGGGATGTAGCGCAGTTTGGTAGCGCGTTTGTTTTGGGTACAAAATGTCACGGGTTCAAATCCTGTCATCCCTACCTATTACTTCTCCCAGGAGCAGTAACGCAGGATCAATTGAGATCCATTAAACTTGGACATACATACTCTTTGAGTTTATGATACTATACTCATGCAAAATGCATTGGGGGGTACAAATCCTTTTCTTTACGGTCCTATCTATTGTGATAAGAAAGCGCTCTTAGTTCAGTTCGGTAGAACGTGGGTCTCCAAAACCCGATGTCGTAGGTTCAAATCCTACAGAGCGTGATTTCGTTCTTCTTACTTCCTTCTTAAGTCGAATTACAATGAAACAACTTCACTAACTTGAACAGCAACCCGAATTTGACCTCCTGCGGATTAAAGAAAGGAGGAGGTCAATCAAAAAAAAAGATGTTACTTAATCAAAGGTCCAACTGATCACCGCGTCTGTATTGTAAATATGCAGTTACGAATAATCCAGCCAAAGTAATAGGAATAAGACCTAACACGATTCCAAATAGTAAAACTTCAATCATTTCAATTTGTTTGAAAGAGGAAAAAAGAGAGGTAATATCTATCCCTAAATATTAATCCGAATCGCCCATGAATCTCAATAACCAAGAATTTACAATTGACGCGGGAAGGAACTATAGACTACCTGTACTCTCACATAAACATTTAGTTTTATGGATTGTTTATTCAATTAATATGAATTTCAAATAAGTCGTATCTTGCTCAGACCAATAAATAGAGCTGGGGTTATAGTTGAAGCTGCCAGTAGAAAACCGAAATAACTCGTTATAGTAGGCATGAAGGAGCTAAATGAGATACGTTCTTTTTATACATATGTTTATAAAACACTTACCTAAGTTTCAATTTTTTGAAAGATCCGAGGATAAGAAAAAATCCCAATTGACAGAATCAGTCCCAATTGAAAGTTTTTGATTCATGAGTCATTATTCATTATAGACGCACTAACAAAGATAGAGTGACAAACGTAGAAAAAAAAAAAAGATTGATTCATCATATGTGACATCTACCGATCACATGATTCCAAATCAACAGATTCATTGAGCAACTCTTGCGTAAAGTAAAAAGTAATAAGAAGTAAGAAGTTTGTCGCGGAACTTCATTCACAAATGAAACTCTCTTTGAATCACTATGGAATAAAATTTGAAAATCATTTCTATTTTGATCATTTCTTTTCTGTTTCAATTGTAGCGAATACATTTTCTATTTTGGAACGACCGACCTTAATAACACCTTTTACTTTAACTCATTAGATTCAGTAGTGGGTTCATTAATTGCACATAATATCTCAAACGAAGAGAAAAAAGTCTCGCACGATCGCTCGAAGAAATAAAACCTTTATTTTGGTCCAACTCAATTCTAAGACTAGTAATTTCATTATCTTTTCCTTTTAGATTCTACATTCTATCTTTCCATAGAATTCTATTAACATTATGTTATGGAGTCCCATCCTTGTAGCGAGGTCAAGAAGGAACCTTTGGCTCTAATGCAACAATGGTTACATCACGGATATGAATTGTTCCAATTATTTATTGTTTGTTCTGTTTGTTTCATCGAATACTCTCTACTACTGTTATTGTACTCCTAAGCAATTCCTTGAATTGAAAGGATTCGAACAAAAAACCCTTTTATACAACACAACCATGAAAGGGAGGTTTCTAGATTTCGCATCTAATCGAATTGTGGGAATATGATAATCTCTTTCATTAATTTTGAGAACCCAACCCCGTCGGACTTACACTTTACCAGATCTTCAGTTTCTAGTCCAAAGCTAGTAATGGGAAGAAATCCCCTACTACAGGAATTTCAGGAAGTTTCTATTGCATGGCACATGGTTCTGCATAGATAAGGAACAAGAAAGGAATTATGTACCACTTCTTTTCGATACTGATCGAAATTGCGTTGCTGTGTCAGAAGAAGGATAGCTATACTGATTCGGT